GATCCCATTGAATTTCATTCAGAGGAGGAGCCTTATAAAGATCGTATCAATTCTTATCAAAAAAAAACAGGATTAACGGAGGCTGTTCAAACAGGGATAGGCCAATTAAACGGTATTCCCGTAGCAATTGGGGTTATGGATTTTGAGTTTATGGGGGGTAGTATGGGATCTGTAGTCGGGGAGAAAATTACCCGTTTGATTGAGTATGCTACCAAAAAAGCTCTACCTCTTATTATAGTGTGTGCTTCCGGAGGTGCACGCATGCAAGAAGGAAGTTTGAGCTTGATGCAAATGGCTAAAATATCTTCTGCTTTATATGATTATCAATCAAATAAAAAATTATTTTTTGTATCAATCCTTACATCTCCTACTACTGGTGGGGTAACAGCGAGTTTTGGTATGTTGGGAGATATCATTATTGCTGAACCTAATGCCTACATTGCATTTGCGGGTAAACGAGTAATTGAGCAAACATTGAATAAAACAGTACCTGAAGGTTCCCAAGCGGCCGAATATTTATTTCAGAAGGGTTTATTCGATTTAATCGTACCACGGAATCTTTTAAAAAGTGTTCTGAGTGAGTTATTTGAGCTCCACGCTTTCTTTACTTTAAGTCAAAACAAGTACAAATAGAAGTAGAATATTAAGTTCAATTCTTTTCTTTATAGTAAATAATATGGTCAAAAAGTAGTTAGTTTATAGGAATCGAAGGTAAAAATTTGTTTGAAGGATGGGACTTTCTTTACTGACATAAGATTTAATTGTCGAAAAAATAAATTATTATACATATCATTCATGTCAAAAGATGAATAAGTCCATTTATTTAGTTATACATTCCTTGAACTATTTATTATATATACTCCCTTAGATAGACACTTCGATCTAGATTTGTCTATATTAATTCGAAATACATTTTAATTTGAATAATTTGACATTTACAATTGAATAATTCAAATTAAGAATTGTGAATTCTATTAATTTCTATTATTAATTAATATAGAATTAGACATATACAAATTAATAGGAAAAAGGGGATTCCATAATATCTATAAAAGGATAAAAATCCAATAAATAGAAAATAGAATTTTTTTGCTATCATTTGTGAATTTTATTCTATAATTAGAATTCTTAATTATAATTATTATAAGATATTTTTATAACAATATAATAATAACAGGTACAAATAGTAAATCGAGGTACCCATTCTATGACAACTCTCACCTTTCCCTCTGTTTTTGTGCCTTTAGTAGGCCTAGTTTTTCCGGCAATTGCAATGGCTTCATTATCTCTTCATATTCAAAACAACAAGATTGTTTAGATCCGATAAGATCAAATCTCATCTATATTCTATATATATATTTTTTTTTTTCATTTTCGAAAACTTAGACTTGTATCATAACACAAATATCCATTTAGTCGAATATGGTATAAGATGCGTCTTTCGCTGAGCATAACTTTTAAAAAACTTTTCTACATGTAGAAAATGATATATGGGTAAATGCATTCTAGCTATTTGAAAAGAAAATAGAACAGGATCCGTGGATGTCTGAAATGAAAAGTCAGTATATCTCTATATATTGATATCCATAGTAGGATCGTATAAGAAGGAGGTTCTTATTTTAGATCTAACCAATTTGATAAATTACTTCTAAAGATTCATATCAAAATAGTGCTAGTTGATGAAAGTTATTTTGGAAACAACAAAAAAGAGTAAATTCAAATTAATTTGGACTATTCTCTCAATTTCAAAAAAATGCAATCGAAATCGAATCAAGTAAAGTATGAGTTGGCGATCAGAACATCTATGGATAGAACTTGTAGTGGGATCTCGAAAAATAAGTAATTTCTGCTGGGCGTTTATTGTTTTTTTAGGCTCATTAGGATTCTTATTAACTGGAACTTCCAGTTATCTTGGTAGAAATTTGATATCTTTTTTTCCGTCTCAACAAATCATTTTTTTTCCACAAGGACTCATAATGTGTTTCTATGGGATCGCGGGTCTTTTTATTAGTTCCTATTTGTGGTGCACAATTTCCTGGAATGTAGGTAGTGGTTATGATCGATTCGATAGAAAAGAAGGAATAGTGTCTATTTTTCGTTGGGGATTTCCTGGAAAAAATCGTCGCATCTTCCTCCGATTTCTTATAAAAGATATTCAGTCCGTCCGAATAGAAGTTAAAGAGGGTATTTATGCCCGTCGGGTTCTTTATATGGAAATAAGAGGTCAAGGGGCCATTCCTTTGACTCGTACTGATGAGAATTTGACTCCACGAGAAATTGAAGAAAAAGCTGCTGAATTAGCCTATTTTTTGCGTGTACCAATTGAAGTATTTTGAAAAAGAAACTAAAGAATAAATGATTTCTTAGCAGGAGAGACAAAACCCAAGAATCTCCTTTCTCTATAACTGAAATTTCTTCAAAATGATCAATCGATATAAAGCAGACACATATGGAATAGTCATAAAACAAAAAAAAAATTTGTGGTCTTTTCTTTTATGTGTAGGGAAATCTATTGAATTCCATTTAGTAACAAAACTAGTAAGAAACCGAACTAATAGAGTCATACGTTATATCAAAACATTTTGAAATAAAGAATTTTTCCTTTCTTTAATTTGAAGTCCAACAAATGTTGGACTTGATACTTTAGATCCAGATAGATCTTGTAAATTTTTCATTTTTTATTAATCGAACTTTCTTTTTATTTTGTGCTCTTTAATGACTAAAAAATTGAATATCTTCTAACTTTCTAATTTATTTTTTCTGTCTTATTTTACCACTCTCTTTTGATCATTACAATAGTCTTCCAAAAATTCACTCCATTTTTCAAAAGGAAATACTTGTTTTAAAATTTAGATATCTGTAAATAATATTTTTTTATTATTTATTTTTTGTTTATTTCTTTAGTGGTTTTTTATTCTAGTTCTTTTTTATTTCTAGACTCAAGGACTAACCAGGAAATAAAAAAAAAATGGATATCCTAGAAGAGTACTCATGCTTGATAAAAATTTTGGATCACATAGAATCGGCGAATAAAGTGGGTTCATTAACAACTCACAAATGAAAAATGGCAAAAAATAAAACATTTAATTCTTTCCTCTATCTTACATCTATAGTATTTTTGCCCTGGTGGATTTTTTTCTCATTTAATAAAAGTTTGGAATCTTGGATTACTTATTGGTTGAATACTACACAATCCGAACCTTTTTTGAATAATATTCAGGAAAATAAGATTCTAGAAAAATTCAGAGAATTAGAGGAACTCCTTCTCTTGGAGGAAATGATTAAGGAATACTCAGAGACACATTTACAAAAGTTTCATATAAGAATCCACAAAGAAACCATCCAATTAATGAAGATATACAACGAAGATCATATGCATATGATTTTACACTTCTCGACAAATATTATATGTTTCAGTTTTCTAAGTGGTTATTCTATTCTGGGTAATCAAGAACTTGTTATTCTTAACTCTTGGGCACAAGAATTCGTATATAACTTAAGTGATACAATAAAAGCTTTTTCTATTCTTTTATTAACTGATTTATGCATCGGATTTCATTCGCCCCATGGGTGGGAACTAATGATCGGTTCTGTCTACAAAGATTTTGGATTTGTTCATAACGATCAAATTATATCTGGTCTTGTTTCCACCTTTCCAGTAATTCTAGATACAATTTTAAAATATTGGATTTTCCGTTATTTAAATCGCGTATCCCCCTCACTTGTAGTAATTTATCATTCAATGAATGATTGACAAATGATCTACTCAGTTTTGTTACTTTGTAGTTATACATAAGAAAAACTTTTTAAATCGTACTTATTCTTTATATTTGTACTGATCCCAGGGATTTTTTCTATATTATTAGAGTAAAATTTTTCCATTAAAGTAAATAGCATAATTGTGGATAGAGAACTATATTAGTGATCTACCCATTTTATTGTAGAAATTTTTGGGATCCATAAATGTACCATGCCAACTAAAAAGACTTTTTCTTGGATAAGGGAACAGATTACTCGATCCGTTTCCGTATCATTCATGATATATATCATAACTCGGGCATCTATTTCAAGTGCATATCCCATTTTTGCACAGCAGGGTTATGAAAATCCACGAGAAGCGACTGGGCGTATTGTATGCGCCAATTGTCATTTAGCTAATAAGCCCGTGGATATTGAAGTTCCACAAGCAGTACTTCCTGATACTGTATTTGAAGCCGTTGTTCGAATTCCTTATGATATGCAATTGAAACAAGTTCTTGCTAATGGTAAAAAGGGGGGTTTGAATGTGGGGGCTGTTCTTATTTTACCTGAGAGTTTTGAATTAGCTCCTCCTGATCGTATTTCCCCTGAGATAAAAGAAAAAATGGGTAATCTGTCTTTTCAGAGCTATCGCCCCGATAAAAAAAATATTCTTGTGATAGGGCCTGTTCCTGGTCAGAAATATATTGAAATAACCTTTCCTATTCTTTCACCCGATCCCGCTACTAAGAAAGATGTTCACTTCTTAAAATATCCTATATACGTAGGTGGAAACAGGGGAAGGGGTCAGATTTATCCCGACGGAAGTAAGAGTAACAATACAGTTTATAATGCTACAGCAGCGGGTATAGTAAGCAAAATTGTACGAAAAGAAAAAGGAGGATATGAAATATACATAGTAGATGCAGCAGATGGGCGTCAAGTGGTTGATATTATCCCTCCAGGACCAGAACTTCTTGTTTCAGAGGGCGAGTCTATCAAATTTGATCAACCATTAACAAGTAATCCTAATGTAGGTGGATTTGGTCAGGGAGATGCAGAAATAGTACTTCAAGATCCATTACGTGTCCAAGGGCTTTTATTCTTCTTAGCATCTGTTGTTTTGGCCCAAATATTTTTGGTTCTTAAAAAGAAACAGTTTGAGAAGGTTCAATTGTCGGAAATGAATTTCTAGACTCGCGGATTCCTCAACATCAAGTAAAAAAAAAATTGGTTAGTTAGTATGTATAATAGAAGAAAAA